CTTTTGCTTCTCTATCCGAATTTTCGTTCTTTATCATAAAAGTTCTCCCCCGCCAATGAATGAATATAAAGTGCCTAGGTGAAGTATAGTATAAGATAAGTCAGAAAAGTGAGTATATTAGTATACTAGAAGAAAGAATATATACCTATACTCTTACTATAAGATAAAGACTCTTAAGTCTAAATACTATTAGAAAGACTATTAGAAAGACTATTAAGATAAGGATTTTCACATGAAAGTACTTAGTAGAACGACTAACGACGAGATTTATTATCGTTTCTCGCGTGTCTCACGAAAGTTAGAGTAGGTGCGAATTCTCCCAATTTGTGACCGACCATACGATCTGTGATATAAATAGGTAAATGTTCCTTTCCATTATGAATAGCGATTGTATGGCCAATCATTGTGGGTATAATGGTAGATGCCCGAGACCAAGTCACTATGATTTCTTTCTCCTCCCTCCTGTTGAGTTTTTCAATTCTTCCCGCTAAATGATTAGCTACAAAAGGATTTTTTTTTAGTGAACGTGTCACGGCTGATTACTCCTTTTTTTCCATTTTTTAAATTGGCATTCTATGTCCAATATCTCGATCTTAATCTGAAGTATAATGATGAATGGAAAAAAGAGAAAATCCTTTAGCTAGATAAGGGAAGGGGCGGATGTAGCCAAGTGGATCAAGGCAGTGGATTGTGAATCCACCATGCGCGGGTTCAATTCCCGTCGTTCGCCCATCACATGATTTCCAATTCCAAAGATTCAATTTTCAATGTTTCTATTTACGGCGACGAAGAATAAAACTATCACTATATTTGTTCCTTTTCCTACTTCTTCTTCCAAGCGCAGGATAACCCCAAGGGGTTGTGGGTTTTTTTCTACCAATTGGGGCTCTCCCTTCACCGCCCCCATGGGGATGGTCTACAGGGTTCATAACTACTCCTCTTACTACAGGACGCTTACCTAGCCAACACTTAGATCCGGCTCTACCCAAACTTTTTTGGTTCACCCCAACATTACCCACTTGTCCGACTGTTGCTAAGCAGTTTTTGGATATCAAACGGACCTCCCCAGATGGTAATCTTAATGTGGCCGATTTACCCTCTTTTGCAATCAGTTTCGCTACAGCGCCTGCTGCTCTAGCTAATTGTCCACCCTTTCCAAGTGTGATTTCTATGTTATGTATGGCCGTGCCTAAGGGCATATCGGTTGAAGTAGATTCTTCTTTTTTCTCAATCAAAACCCCTTCCCAAACCGTACAAGCTTCTTCCAAAGCATACGGCTTTCTAGATGTATATGATGATATCTAGACAGATGGATATGATGATATCTAGACAGATGGATCTTATATGAATCGTATGATGAAGTACCACATGAGTGGATATATAGGAATCCAAATCTGCCGAATCACTCATGTTATGATCTTCTACATCCTAGGTCTCCCCGTTCCGTCATCTGGCTTATGTTCTTCATGTAGCATTCAGACCGGATGACTCTATGAAATTACGTCGATACTTCCACATATTACGGGTAACGTAGGAGACATCTCTATTTTTCCCCGGGGGTCTTTCTAATTACCACTGCTTAGCTTTCAATTCGCCTCTGACCATCAAATTAAATGTGAATAACCCGTCCTCCTCTCTTTGAAACAAGGGGCGCTTCCGGTTCTGTGCGCGCTTCAAACAATTTTGTCTTCTCCATATTACCATATCTCTAGAGTCAATAATTTTCTATGAGGAACTACTGAACTCAATCACTTGCTGCCGTTACTCAACAGTTTTCTGTTGAGGTCTATCCCGTAGAGGTACTCCGATTGGATCAGTGATCGATTCCTAGGTTTCGTCGTAAACCTAATCGGTTACTTCCAATTACGTAAATCAATAGTTCAAACCGCACTCAAAGGTAGGGCATTTCCCATTGATATAGGAACTTCTGTACCAGAAACAATGGTATCTCCAATTATAGCCCCTCTGGGATGTAAAATATATCTCTTCTCACCATCCCCATAGTGTATGAGACAAATGTATGCATTTCGATTAGGGTCATATTCTATGGTTACGATTCTACCAGATATCTCTTTTTCATTCCGTCGAAAGTCGATTTTACGGTATAGACGCTTATGACCTCCCCCTCTATGCCCTGCGGTAATGATCCCTCTGGCATTACGACCTTTACCACAACGATGCTGTCCATAGATCAAATTATTTCGTGGATTGGATTTCACTTGACTGTCTACGGCTCCATTGCGTGTGCTCGGGGTAGAAGTTTTGTATAAATGTATTGCCGTGTTATTAAGTCTTTTGCTTTAAGTTCTTTTCTCTATAAGAGGTGGGATAGAATAACCCGGTTGAAGCGTAATGATCATACGTCTGTAATGCATTGTATGTCCCATCCTTCTACCCTTTCCCGGGAGTCGATGACTATTCATAGCTATTACCTTGACACCAAAGAAGAGTTCGACCCAATGCTTTATTTCTGTCCTAGTTGATCCTGATTCGACATTAGAAGTATATTGATTGTTCCCCAATAACCGAATACTTTTTTCTGTAAATACTGCATATTTGATTCCATCCATAAATCCATTTTCTTCCCTATGAGTTCCAGTATGCGATAAGAATTCTAGTTCTTACTGTTCATATGTTATGGTATGAATATACCATACCAATTTCGCTATGTATGGATGATGAGATTCCATTGATACAGAGCCAATTCCAATAGACTTATTGAATGTTCCCATTGGCGTGCATCCAGCAGGAATTGAACCTACGAATTTGCCAATTATGAGTTGGGCGCTTTAACCATTCAGCCATGGATGCTTCACAGGGATCGTCGTACATCGTGAATAACCAAATTCCAATTGAAATGAAATCTTTAGGAGGAATCAATGAAACGACATCAATTCAAATCCTGGATATTCGAATTGAGAGAGATCAAGAATTCTCACTATTTCTTAGATTCATGGATCAAATTCGATTCAGTGGGATCTTTCACTCACATTTTTTTCCACCAAGAACGTTTTATGAAACTCTTTGACCCCCGAATTTGGAGTATCCTACTTTCACGTGATTCACAGGGTGCAACAAGCAATCGATATTTCACGATCAAAGGTGTAGTACTGCTTGTAGTAGTGGTCCTTATATCTCGTATTAACAATCGAGAGATGGTTGAAAGAAAAAATCTCTATTTGATGGGGCTTCTTCCTATACCTATGAATTCCATTGGACCCAGAAAGGAGACATTGGAAGAATCTTTTTGGTCTTCCAATAGAAATAGGTTGATTGTTTCGCTCCTGTATCTTCCAAAAAGGAAAAAGATTTCTGAGAGTTGTTTCATGGATCCGCAAGAGAGTACTTGGGTTCTCCCAAGAAAGAAAAAGCGTATCATGCCTGAATCTAACCGGGGTTCGCGGTGGTGGAGGAACCGGATCGGAAAAAAGAGGGATTCTAGTTGTCAGATATCTAATGAAACCGTAGCTGGAATTGAGATCTCATTCAAAGAGAAAGATAGCAAATATCTGGAGTTTCTTTTTTTATCCTATACGGATGATCCGATCCGCAAGGACCATGATTGGGAATTGTTTGATCGTCTTTCTCCGAGGAAGAAACGAAACATAATCAACTTGAATTCGGGACAGCTATTCGAAATCTTAGGGAAAGACTTGATTTGTTATCTCATGTCTGCTTTTCGTGAAAAAAGACCAATTCAGGGGGAGAGTTTCTTCAAACAACAAGGAGCTGGGGCAACTATGCAATCCAATGATATTGAGCATGTTTCCCATCTCTTCTCGAGAAACAAGTGGGGTATTTCTTTGCAAAATTGTGCTCAATTTCATATGTGGCAATTCCGCCAAGATCTCTTCGTTAGTTGGGGGAAGAATCAGCACGAATCGGATTTTTTGAGGAACGTCTCGAGAGAGAATTGGATTTGGTTAGACAATGTGTGGTTGGTAAACAAGGATCGGTTTTTTAGCAAGGTACGGAATGTATTGTCAAATATTCAATATGATTCCACAAGATCTATTTTCGTTCAAGTAACGGATTCTAGCCAATGGAAAGGATCTTCTTCTGATCAATCCAGAGATCATTTCGATTCCGTTAGAAATGAGAATTCAGAATATCACACATTGATCGATCAAACAGAGATTCAGCAACTAAAAGAGAGATCGATTCTTTGGGATCCTTCCTTTCTTCAAACGGAACGAACAGAGATAGAATCAGATCGATTCCCGAAATGCCTTTTTGGATCTTCCTCCATGTCCTGGCTATTAACGGAACCTGAGAAGCGGATGAATAATCATCTGCTTCCGGAAGAAATCGAAGAATTTCTTGGGAATCCTACAAGATCAATTCGTTCTTTTTTCTCTGACAGATGGTCAGAACTTCATCTGGGTTCGAATCCTACTGAGAGGTCCACTAGAGATCCTAAATTGTTGAAGAAAAAACAAGATGTTTCTTTTGTCCCTTCCAGGCGAGCGGAAAAGAAAGAAATGGTTGATATATTCAAGATAATTACGTATTTACAAGATACCGTCTCAATTCATCCTTCGGAACCAGATCCGGGATGTGATATGGTTCCGAAGGATGAACCGGATATGGACAGTTCCAATAAGATT